TCCTTAAGACTAAAATAAAGGACTATTTTAGAACACTAGGAATATTTTATTCAGAATTAAAACATAAGAAACTTCAGAGTTATAGAATCAATCAATGGAAAAACTGGTTAAGACGGCATTATCAATACGATTTATCTCAAATTAGATGGTCTAGATTAATGCCAAAAAAATGGCGAACTAGGGTTAATCAAAGTTGTATGACTCAAAATAAAAATAGAAACTTAAACAAAAGGAATTCATATGAAAAAGACCAATTAAGTCATTACAAAAAAGAAAATGATTCTGAACTCTATGCATTATCAAACGAAAAATATAATTTTAAAAAATGTTATAGATATGATCTTTTAGCATCTAAATCGATTAATTATGAAAATAAAAGTGACTCATTTATTTCTAGATTACCCTTTCAAGTAAAGAAGAACTTCGAAATTTCGTATAATTCCAACCCGTCCAAACACAACTTTGTTGATATGCCCGGCAATCTTCATATCAATAATTATCTAAGAAAAGGCAATATTCTAGATATAGAAAGAAATCTCGATAGAAAATATTTTGATTGGAAAATTCTCCATTTTTCTCTTAGACAAAAAGGAGATATTGAGGCCTGGGTTAAGATCAATACCAACAGTAATCCAAATACTCAAATTGGTATTAATAATTATCAAATAATTGATAATTATCAAATAATTGAGAAAAAAGGGGTTTTTTATCTTACAACTCATCAAAATCCAGAAAAAACTCAAAAAAATTCGAAAAAAGTATTTTTTGATTGGATGGGAATGAATGAAAAAATATTTAATCGTCCCATATTGAATCTGGAATTTTGGTTCTTCCCAGAATTTTTACTACTTTCTAATGTCTATAAAATAAAACCGTGGATTATACCAAGCAAATTCCTTCTTTTAAATTTGAATACAAATGAAAAGGTTAGTCAAAATAAAAACCAAAAACAAAACTTTTTTATACCATCAAAAAAAAAAAAAAAGAATAGAATTCAAGAAGCAAAAGAACCCGCAAGTCAAAGAGAGCATGGATCAGGTATAGAAAACAAAGAAAATCTGGGCCCTGTTTTCTCAAAACATCAAAACGATCTTGAAAAAGATTACGTGGAATCAGACACAAAAAAGGGTAAAACTAAAAAACAATACAAAAGCAACACGGAAGCAGAACTAGATTTGTTCTTGCAACGTTATTTGCTTTTTCAATTGAAATGGAAGGATGCTTTGAATCAAAGTATGCTCGAAAATATCAAGGTATATTGTCTCCTGCTTCGACTGACAAATCCAACCAAAATTACTATATCGTCAATTCAAAGTAGAGAAATGCGTTTGGATACAATGCTGATTCAGGCAAATTTACCTCTTAGAGACTTGCTAAAGAAGGGGGTATTGATTATCGAACCCATTCGGTTCTCTGTAAAAAATAATGGAGAATTTCTTATGTATCAAACCATAGGTATTTCATTGGTTCATAAAAGTAAACACCAAACTAATCAAAGATACCGAGAACAAAGATATGTTGCTAAAAAGAATTTTTACGAATTCATTCTGCAACCTCAAACTCAAAGAATAAATACAGAACAAAATCATTTTGATTTGCTTGTTCCTGAAAATATTTTATGGTCTAGACGTCGTAGAGAATTGAGAATTCGAAGTTTTTTTAATTCTTTGAATTGGAATGGTGTCGATAGAAATTCAGTATTTTGCAACGAAACCAATGTAAAAAACTGGAGTCAATTTTTGGATGAAAGGAAACCCTTTTATAAAGATAAAAATGAATTAATTAAATTTAAGTTCTTTCTTTGGCCTAATTATCGATTAGAGGATTTAGCTTGTATGAATCGTTATTGGTTTGATACCAATAATGGTAGCCGTTTCAATATCTTAAGAATACATATGTATCCACGATTGAAAATTAATTGATAGTACTATATACCCTGTCTCGTATAGAGTATCTGAAAGCAAACAAAAGCACACATGCCTTGTTTTACATCTCATTCGAATCTAATTCGAGTAGACGATACTAAATCAATAAAATAAGGTATCGATTAGATCTAAAAATGAATCAACAGAATCTTTTTTATTTTAGGATTTTAGGTTTCAATTATTCGCTTTTGTGAATGAAAAAAACGTACCTATCACCTTTTTGGATTCCTATCTGAATCAAATTTTAAATTTGATTAATTTATTGGAATTGATAAAATTAGAGGTTCATAAAGAAATTAAGTCTATATACCACGTTCAAATTACTGGCATTATTATTACTGATCAATAAAATTCGAAAAAATCCATATCTGTAAAATAAAGAAAGGGGAAATTCGTTTATGGTAAAAAATTCTGTCATTTCAGTTATTTCTCAAGAAGAAAAGAAAGGATCTGTTGAATTTCAAGTATTCAATTTCACCAATAAGATACAGAGACTTACTTCACATTTAGAATTGCACAAAAAAGACTATTTATCTCAGAGAGGTTTGAAGAAAATTTTGGGAAAACGTCAACGACTGCTAGCTTATTTGGCAAAAAAAAATAGAGTACGTTATAAAGAATTAATTAATCAATTGTCCATTCGAGAGACAAAAACTCGTTAATTTGATTAAATTAATTTGCAGAGTTATTGCATTTTCACTTATATGTTTCGATTAAATTTTGATGAACTTCTTTTCACTTTCAGTAATTCATGGAAGAATGAATCGTTAAAAAACTTATGACTGCACCAACTACAAGAAAAGACCTCATGATAGTCAATATGGGGCCTCAGCACCCATCAATGCACGGTGTTCTTCGACTCATCGTTACTCTAGATGGTGAAGATGTTGTCGACTGCGAACCAATATTGGGTTATTTACATAGAGGGATGGAGAAAATTGCAGAAAACCGAACAATTATACAATATTTGCCTTATGTAACACGTTGGGATTATTTAGCTACTATGTTCACAGAAGCAATAACCATAAATGGACCCGAACAATTAGGCAATATTCAAGTACCTAAAAGGGCTAGCTATATCAGAGTCATTATGTTGGAGTTGAGTCGGATAGCTTCTCATTTATTATGGCTCGGTCCTTTTATGGCGGATATTGGTGCGCAGACCCCTTTCTTCTATATTTTTCGAGAAAGAGAATTGATATATGACCTATTCGAAGCGGCCACTGGTATGCGAATGATGCATAATTATTTTCGTATTGGAGGAGTGGCTGCTGATCTACCCTATGGCTGGATAGATAAATGTTTGGATTTTTGTGATTATTTTTTAACAGGGGTTGCTGAGTATCAAAAACTTATTACCCGGAATCCAATTTTTTTAGAACGAGTTGAAGGCGTAGGAATTATTGGAAGAGACGAGGCATTAAATTGGGGTTTATCGGGACCAATGCTACGAGCTTCCGGAATAGAATGGGATCTTCGTAAAGTTGATCATTATGAGTCTTACGACGAATTTGATTGGCAGGTTCAATGGCAACGAGAAGGGGATTCATTAGCTCGTTATTTAGTACGAATCAGTGAAATGACAGAATCCATAAAGATTATTCAACAGGCTCTGGAAGGAATTCCAGGAGGGCCTTACGAAAATTTAGAAATCCGACGTTTTGACAGATTAAAAGATCCTGAATGGAATGATTTTGAATATCGGTTTATTAGTAAAAAACCTTCTCCAACTTTTGAATTGTCGAAACAAGAACTTTATGTGAGAGTTGAAGCCCCAAAAGGGGAATTGGGAATTTTTCTGATAGGAGATCAGAGCGTTTTTCCTTGGAGATGGAAAATTCGCCCACCAGGTTTTATCAATTTGCAAATTCTTCCTCAGTTAGTTAAAAGAATGAAATTGGCTGATATTATGACAATACTAGGTAGCATAGATATCATTATGGGAGAAGTTGATCGTTGAAATGATAATTGATACAACAGAAATAGAGACTATCAATTCTTTTTCCAAATTGGAATCCTTAAAAGAAGTCTATGGGATCATATGGATTCTTGTACCTATTTTGACTCTTGTATTAGGAATCACAATAGGTGTACTAGTAATTGTTTGGTTAGAAAGAGAAATATCTGCAGGAATACAACAACGTATCGGACCTGAATATGCCGGCCCTTTAGGAATTCTTCAAGCTCTAGCAGATGGGACAAAACTACTTTTGAAAGAGAACCTTATTCCATCTACAGGAGATACTCGTTTATTCAGTATCGGACCATCCATAGCAGTAATATCTATCTTTCTAAGTTATTCAGTAATTCCTTTTGGTGATCACCTTGTTCTAGCCGATCTTAGTATTGGTGTTTTTTTATGGATTGCCATTTCAAGTATTGCTCCCGTTGGACTTCTTATGTCGGGGTATGGATCAAATAATAAATATTCCTTTTTGGGTGGTCTACGGGCAGCTGCTCAATCAATTAGTTATGAAATACCATTAGCTCTATGTGTGTTATCAATATCTCTACGTGTGATTCGGTGAGACCTAAAATTAAAATGTCTCCAAATTCTTTTCTTTCTAGAAACAAGGATAAAAAGATTTGATTGACTCTATATATTTTTCTTCAGCATTTAAGTTGATGAACTAAACCAGATAGTTATATGAGTGAAAGAAAACGGCTTCTAAATTTGCAGTAAAAAGTTGAGTCTCATTTCCTATGTACAAGAATCAAATGGTGAAAAAAGTAAACATAAGCAATAGAGATTGTTTACCCCAAGATTCGTGAATTGTCATGATAACTTGAAGCGGGTTCAAAAGATCCAACTGTATGGAGTTTTTCTTGTCTATTACCATAGATGGATTTCCACAACAGGAGGTTTTTGAAAGAAAAAATAAGTGGATGGTTAGGAAGACCAAGATACACAAAGGATTAATAATTGAGATTATGTAAGTTATCCAAGAGGATATTTCTGTACATAAAAGGAATTCAAATTGGGGCTTTACGTTCGTAGAAATGATCAAGAAGTACTCCCCATGATTCTGATCCAGAGTATGTTCCTATCCACTGAGTAAGTAAATAACTATCAAGAACGAAGTAATCTTTTACTTTGGTTAAAGGCCCTTTTTCTGAGAAAGGAGAATAGGAATGAAATAAAATAAATCAAAATAGAAAGAAAAGAATCTAATTGCAAAAGAAAAAAGGAGAGATGTCGTTGTTTTTTTCTTCCTTTTTCTTTTTTTGTTCTTATTCTTTCTTTCCTATAATTTAATTTTGATTTCTATTTAGAGAGATCAAATTTTTGTCATGATTCATGAACTAATCGACTCTCTACTTTTTTTCGTAATTGAAAATTCGAGGTTGAAATGTATATGTGATATTGCTATAAAGCACATTTTTTTTATTTTTTTTAATGATAAGGTTATTAATCAACAAAGCCAAATTAAAATTCTTAAAAGATGAGATAAATTCAGAAGCACTTATTTATTAATTTTAAATATAGCAGACAGAATTCCATTGGTCGAATTTGGGACCTTAGGATAGATTTTGACTCTATCTGACAAACATATCAAGATAAAGAATAGGAAAGGGCCCTTAGATTTATTTGTGACCTCTGAGGAGCCGTATGAGGTGAAAATCTCACGTACGGTTCTGTAATAGCGATGGGTACAGTGATGTTATCATCGACTATGATTATCTAACAGTTCAAGTACAGTTGATATAGTGGAAGCGCAGTCAAAATATGGTTTTTGGGGGTGGAATTTGTGGCGTCAACCCATCGGGTTTATCGTTTTTCTAATTTCGTCTCTCGCCGAGTGTGAAAGATTACCTTTTGATTTACCAGAAGCAGAAGAAGAATTAGTAGCAGGGTATCAAACCGAATATTCAGGTATCAAATTTGGTTTATTTTACATTGCTTCATATCTGAATCTACTAGTTTCTTCATTATTTGTAACAGTTCTTTACTTGGGAGGTTGGAATCTTTCTATTCCGTACATATTTGTTCCTGAGCTATTTGGCATAAATAAAAGGGGTAAAGTCTTTGGAAGACTAATTGGTATCTTTATCACATTAGCCAAAACTTATTTGTTTTTGTTCATTCCTATTGCAACAAGATGGACTTTACCGAGGCTGAGAATGGACCAACTATTAAATCTTGGGTGGAAATTTCTTTTACCGATTTCTCTAGGTAATCTATTATTGACAACCTCGTTCCAACTTCTTTCACTGTAAAAGACCACAATATCCTAGATTCACGACTTGTCTCAAACAAGAGAAAGAAACAAGCATAAAATCTTTTTTATAGATATTCAACATATGCTCCCTATGATAACGGAATTCATAAATTATGGTCAACAAACAATACGAGCCGCCAGATATATCGGCCAAGGTTTCATAATTACCCTGTCCCACGCAAATCGTTTACCTGTAACTATTCAATACCCCTACGAAAAATTGATCACATCGGAACGTTTCCGAGGCCGAATACACTTTGAATTTGATAAATGCATTGCTTGTGAAGTATGTGTGCGTGTATGTCCTATAGATTTACCCGTTGTTGATTGGAAGTTGGAAACTGATATTCGAAAGAAACGATTGCTGAATTACAGTATTGATTTTGGAATCTGTATATTTTGTGGTAATTGTGTTGAGTATTGCCCAACAAATTGTTTATCAATGACCGAAGAATATGAACTTTCTACTTATGATCGTCACGAATTGAATTATAATCAAATCGCTTTGGGTCGCTTACCAATGTCAGTAATTGATGATTACACAATTCGAACAATTTCGAATTTACCTCAAATAAACAATGAATAAACCCTTAATTCGATTCAAAAAAATTACGAATTACGAAGGCTTAGTTCGGATCTAAAACAATGGGATTTTTGCTTGGGCAATTCAAACTAGTGGTTACTTAATGAGACTCCTAGTTTAATTTAGATTGAAAACAAAATCGATTTCCATATTCTATATTATAATAGTAATGGTTTCAAAGTAGATAAATGATATCAAAAATAGATAGGTTTAAACTACTCTTTCGACGAATAAAGAATGGATAGTGGTACAATAAAATAAAAGCATCCACGTCAATTTATACCCATTAGAATTTCATTCAATTAACAATTTCAAAGTATCATAAAAAATAGAAAAACTGCTTTTTTCCTGGTCAGGTCAATAAAGTCATGAAATTCTTCGTTTTTGATTTTTTATAAAAAATGGATTTATCTGAACCAATACATGATTTTCTTTTAGTCTTTCTAGGATCGGGTCTTATATTAGGGGGTCTAGGAGTGGTATTACTTCCCAATCCAATTTATTCGGCCTTTTCCTTGGGATTGGTTCTTGTTTGTACATCGTTAGTCTATATTCTATCTAACTCCTATTTTGTAGCTGCTGCGCAGCTACTTATTTACGTAGGAGCTATAAATGTTTTAATCATTTTTGCTGTGATGTTCATGAATGGCTCCGAATATTACAAGGATTTTCATCTTTGGACCGTAGGAGATGGAATTACTTCGATGGTTTGTATAAGTCTTTTTATTTCACTAATTACTACTATTTCAGATACGTCATGGTACGGGATTATTTGGACTACAAGATCAAACCAGATTATAGAGCAAGATTTTCTAAGTAATAGTCAACAAATTGGAATTCATTTATCAACAGATTTTTTTCTCCCATTTGAACTTATTTCAATAATCCTTTTAGTTGCTTTAATAGGTGCAATTGCTGTAGCTCGTCAATAAAAAATTTCTATTAAAACTTGGAATTAAAATAAAATTTTGTTCTGTCTTATCACATTCATTTTCCTTCAATTCTATTTGAATTCTAGCTGGATAAATAGAAAGACTTTAGGTCAATCTAGTACCACTATATTTCTTTGTTCCATACTTGTTATATACTAGTCTATTAAATTAGTTGAATTGTTGTTCATATTGAAAGGAGTCGAGATTGATAAGGAGTTGTTTAATGATTCTCGAACATGTACTTGTTTTGAGTGCCTATTTATTTTCTATCGGTATCTATGGATTGATCACAAGTCGAAATATGGTTAGAGCCCTTATGTGTCTTGAACTTATATTGAATGCGGTTAATATAAATTTTGTAACATTTTCTGATTTTTTTGATAATCGTCAATTAAAAGGAGACATTTTCTCAATTTTTGTTATAGCTATTGCAGCCGCTGAAGCAGCCATTGGACTGGCTATTGTTTCATCAATTTACCGTAACAGAAAATCAACTCGTATCAACCAATCAAATTTGTTGAATAATTAATAGTAATCATTTACATTCTAATATTGAGAAATCGATTTTAATTAGCATGTTTACTACGTAAAGTATGATCTTGTTTGCAAAATATAAGAAATCAAAGTATTTTGGCCTCTCTCATATCTCATAAACCAATCCAGAAAGGGGTTGATTAGAAAATTATGATAACTCATCGATTCATCTGGTATATAAATATATAATTCGTTTCTAAGTTTACTAGATCGAAAATTTAGAACATTAAAAAACGTATAGACCCAATGTCACATTCAGTAAAGATTTATGATACGTGTATAGGATGTACTCAATGTGTCCGAGCCTGCCCCACGGATGTATTAGAAATGATACCTTGGGACGGTTGTAAGGCTAAACAAATTGCTTCTGCTCCACGAACAGAGGACTGTGTTGGTTGTAAGAGATGTGAATCCGCCTGTCCAACGGATTTCTTGAGTGTACGAGTTTATTTATGGCATGAAACAACTCGCAGTATGGGTCTAGCTTATTGATACGTTCGAGAAAACTCTACTTGAATCCATTTAATTTTTTTACCGACAAACCTGTGCTCGAAAATCAAAATATTTTGAGCACGGGTTTTTTTGGTCTAAGTGTATCTTGTCTTTACTACGAATTATTTTCCTTGGTTAACAATAATTGTAGTTTTTCCGATATTTGCGGGTTCTTTAATTTTCTTTCTTCCCCATAAAGGAAATAGGGTAATTCGGTGGTATACCATATGTATATGTATTTTAGAACTCCTTCTAACAACTTATGCATTTTGTTATCATTTCCAATCGGATGATCCATTAATCCAACTAGTAGAGGATTATAAATGGGTCGATTTTTTTGATTTCCATTGGAGATTAGGAATAGATGGACTTTCTATAGGACCCATTTTATTAACAGGATTTATCACGACTTTAGCGACTTTAGCGGCTTGGCCAGTTACTCGAGATTCTAGATTATTCCATTTTCTCATGTTAGCAATGTACAGTGGTCAAATTGGATCATTTTCGTCTCGGGACCTTTTACTTTTTTTCATCATGTGGGAGTTAGAATTAATTCCTGTTTATCTACTTCTAGCCATGTGGGGAGGAAAGAAACGTCTGTACTCAGCTACAAAATTTATTTTGTACACGGCAGGGGGTTCTGTTTTTCTCTTAATGGGAGTTTTGGGTGTTGCTTTATATGGTTCTAATGAACCAACATTAAATTTTGAAACATCAGTTAATCAATCATATCCTGTGATTTTAGAAATAATCTTCTATATTGGATTTTTTATTGCTTTTGCTGTCAAATCGCCCATTATCCCCCTACACACATGGTTACCAGATACCCATGGAGAAGCACATTACAGTACTTGTATGCTTCTAGCCGGAATCTTATTAAAAATGGGAGCGTATGGATTAATTCGAATCAATATGGAATTATTACCTCATGCCCATTCTATATTTTCTCCTTGGTTGATGATAATAGGTACAATACAAATAATCTATGCAGCTTCAACATCTCTTGGCCAACGGAATTTAAAAAAAAGAATAGCCTATTCCTCTGTCTCTCATATGGGTTTCATAATTATAGGAATTAGTTCTCTAACCGATACGGGACTTAATGGAGCCCTTTTACAAATAATCTCTCATGGATTTATTGGTGCTGCACTTTTTTTCTTGGCGGGAACGACTTATGATAGAATCCGCCTTGTTTATCTTGACGAAATGGGCGGAATAGCTATTCCAATGCCAAAAATGTTCACGATGTTTAGTAGCTTTTCGATGGCTTCCCTTGCATTACCAGGTATGAGTGGTTTTGTTGCCGAATTGCTAGTATTTTTTGGAATAATTACCGGCCAAAAATATCTTTTAATTCCAAAACTACTAATTACTTTTGTAATGGCAATTGGAATTATATTAACTCCTATTTATTCATTATCTATGCCACGCCAGATGTTCTATGGATACAAGCTATTTAACGCTCCGAAGGATTCTTTTTTTGATTCTGGACCGCGAGAGTTATTTCTTTCGATCTCCATCTTTTTACCCGTCATAGGTATTGGTATATACCCCGATTTCGTTCTTTCATTAGCAGTTGACAAGGTCGAAGTTATTCTATCTAATTTTTTTTATAAATAATTGGATGACTGAAATAAAAAAACCTATGTTTGTTTTTAAAAACATTCTTGGACAATGAAAAAAAGTCTTCTTTTTTTCTTCTCTTAATTTAAGAATTAAGTAAAAACAATGAAATTGAACTACATATGATAGAAAACCGTGTGAATCAAATATTGTATTGATGATTCACACGGCCCGCATGCTGGTTCATACAATGCGTTGCCCGCTCTTGTATTTGTAATAACTTGTCTTGAATTCAATTAAATGTTGATGGAAAAGAACCATAACTATGTAACCCTATTCCTAATAGATTGACCCCAAAATAGCATATCCAAATTATAAGAAAGCCTATAGACGCTACAATTGCAGAATTTGCACCCCGCAAATTTCTATTTGTTCGAGTATGTAAATAAATTGCAAATACGATCCAAGTAATAAATGCCCAAGTTTCTTTTGGGTCCCAATTCCAATATGACCCCCACGCTTCATTAGCCCATACCGCTCCCGAAAGGATTCCTATGGTTAAAAAAGTAAATCCTAAACTAATAACCCGATAACTCCAATAATCCAATTGTTGAATCAATTGGAACCTGTAATAATTTTTAGCAGAAAAAAACGAAGTATTTTCGAAAACATTTTCACCCAAGAAAAATGACTCGTTTAAAAAACCATTGCTCTTATAAATATAATAAATATAAAAAAGCTTTCTGTTTTTGCGAAATGTAATCACTAGAAGTGCTACTGATAATAACGATCCACATAAAAGGGCTGCATAGCCCAATATCATCATACTTACGTGCATTATTAACCACTCCGATTGAAGAGCAGGTACTAATATTCCAGATTGGTGTATTTCAGTTAAAATACCTGAAGTAGCAAAGCCTTGGGTCAAAATAGCACTTGGTCCAGTTATTTTACTTAAAATGAAAACATTTTTTTTGAAATACGGAATTATATGAATAAGGGAGAAACTCCATGAAAGGAAAATTAATGATTCATATAAATCGCTTAGTGGGAAATGTCCTGAAGAAATCCACCGAGTAACTAATAATCCTGTTATACAGAAAAAAGTCACTATTATGCCCTTTTCTGACGAATCGTATAGTTTTACAATTTCATCGACTAAAAGGGTTATCAAATGAATTGTAATTACAATTGAAACGATCGAAAAGGAAATGTGAGTTAATATATGCTCTAAGGTTGAAAATATCATAAAAAATCTTAAAAAATAAGAGTCCCTTAATTACATAATTCGAAAATGGAAATCGGGAATTGAATTCATTATAAGATCTATTTATCCTTTTTAGAAGATGGTATGCCGCCACTCGGACTCGAACCGAGATGCATTAGCACTGCTTCCTAAGAGCAGCGTGTCTACCAATTTCACCATAGCGGCCTGTCTTGAACTCATAATAGCCTATGAATAAGCAATCGTCGAGATTGAGTAAGCTATTTTAGTTTAGTAATGATTCAAATGGATCAATAACAATAAAAAGTTGTTCAAATAGGAATTTGAGGTTGAAGGTTCATTATTTGCGATTTGAGTTTAGAGTCTTAGTTTTTTTTATTTAACCTGGGACTTTCCTATATTTTATGCTTTCCTCGAATTCAGAATTCAACTCTTGTAACTAAACCGTTCTATACTCAAATTACGGAATAGAGTTAAAAAAATTTTTGTTTTCATTGTTTAAGCAGCAATTTCTTATTTTTTTTTATAAATCTAAAATAAAACAAAAAAGGGATTTTGACGACAAAATAGAAAGAAAAGAACCCATTTTGTATCGCTCAAAATTCACAATTAGTCATACAAAATTTCATTAATTAATTTTCTCTATTGGGTTAAGGGCAAGATATATATATATGGGGGTCTATATAATAATTCAGAGAAAATCAAAAGTTAGAAAGTTCGACAAAACAAAAAGGTTTCAAAATAGAATCAATTAATTTCAATGAGTTCTTAACTTTCACTAAAGATTTTTATATACGTTCTTCTATAGATATGCAAATATAGAATTTTTTTTTTCATTTTATTCTGCAAATAGGTCGATGGGGAAAATAAAACTCCCCACCTTGGAATAGAAATGATCTTTATTCTTTTGTCAACAAAAAACTTATTATTCAGTGATATAGTAAATAGAGGATTTCCTAATTCTATTATTTTATATATCAATCAGAAAAGCGAATAGAGTTCCATTACATATGGATTGGTGAGCTA